TATGGAATGATTATTATTCCATTCTTTTTCCTCCTTTTTTTGATCATAACCAAATAAAAACTTCTCGAATTACCAGAATCCATAGTAAAAAAAACAAAGTTCTTGGGTATTCAAATAGTAATAGTTTCGTTCATCAGTATACTACTAAATTAAAATTGGAATGAAATCTAATCTTATTCAATTCAAATATTGAATATCTCTCCTTGTCCAAAAGGGCACAATTTGAGTGGAAGGTCTACATTTTTTTTTTTAGAATCAGTCTATTTTTATATTTTTATGATATTTCGTACTACTGTATGATTCCTTTTTTGTGGGATTTTCTTATTTTCCAAAAGGGAAAATGAGAAGAATTATAGAATGGATTGCTAATTATGCCTAGATCTCGGATAAATGGAAATTTTATTGATAAGACCTCTTCAATTGTAGCTAATATCTTATTACGAATAATTCCGACAACTTCAGGAGAAAAAAGGGCATTTACCTATTACAGAGATGGTGCGATTTGATTCTTGTTTTTTTTTTTAGCCCTTAGTCTGATAGAAATAGACGCGATTCGGGATAGAAAGAAACAAATTTTTGAAAGAAACCCACGCTTAGTGAAGGTGAAGTTTAGAGATAGAACAATTCCTTCTGTCGTGTATCCTCGATTGATGCAGCCTCAGATGCTTTAATTATCGATTTTAGTATTGAGCGAAAGGTTACGCCTATACTATAGGTTCTAGTTTGCGGGTTAATCCTACTCCACTAGTACAAATAGGCAGCATAGGGGAAGAAGCGCTACTCCTAGGAATCAACAACACGAAAACTTTGTTATAAATTCCCCCTTCCCTTCCCTTTCCTTATCGATATCGGGACTAACAAGAATGGTTGGGACAACAAACATCCATCTCGTTCGTACTTTGGATACCCGTATAACCATCAAAGATCGTTGAAGTGACTAATTCCTAGAAATAGGAAGCGTTGAGGACAAAGAAATCGTTGGAGTTACCATTTCCATCTAGCACTAATATGATTGGTGTTAAGAAAAAACAAACCCTTTCGGGAAGGCTGGCTAGAAATTTCTTGTAAAAATACTAGTCCCTGTCAGTTCATAATGAGAATAGTGAAATTTTGATTACATAGATTATTTCCCACAGTACTTTATGCACAGTAGGGAGGAGCCGTATGAGATGAAAATCTCACATACGGTTCTGGAACGGAGATTCTTTGAATAGAGTGAACGACCGTAACGGATGTCAGCTCAATCCGAAGGAAATTATGCGGAAGCTTTACAGAATTATTATGAAGCTACGCGACTAGAAATTGATCCTTATGATCGAAGTTATATACTCTATAACATAGGCCTTATACACACAAGCAATGGAGAGCATACGAAGGCTTTGGAATATTATTTTCGGGCACTAGAACGAAACCCATTCTTACCACAAGCTTTTAATAATATGGCCGTGATCTGTCATTACGTGCGACTATCTCCACTATAGAACGAGGGAAAAACAGATAAAATCGGCTAGTAAATACTAGAAAAAAAAAATAGGCTTTCTACATATGCATCGTCCAAAGTAACGATTTTTATCAGCTGTAGCAAGGAAAGAGACTTCACGAGAACCAAAGAAGAAATAAGTACGCCTATATACTCTATGGATAAAGGATCTAATTGATATAGAAAGCGCCGTAAAGATCAATTAGCAAGCTATTGGGTCGATACAGTTAAGAACTGCTTACTTATGTCATGATATGAGATAAAAGTTCGGAATCAACTTATGTAATAGAGTCAATCCACTAAGATATTGAGCAGCGGTGTAGTATCAAATCCCAAAGATAGTAAGTTCTTTTTTCTTATGGAGGAAAGTCTTTTTCAACGATTCTATATGAATTTCATATATGAAATGAAATCGAGATAGTTACCTTTCAGAAAATTTTAACAAACAATATAGGGGATATCTATTCTTCATTCTTCTGAAGGTGTGGGAGAAAAGATAAAACTGATTATTGATTAAATTAAAATTAGAGTTTGAAACTTATGTAATTAACTTCTTCTGGTTCTGGTTAACCCAAGAAAAATAGGATAGATTTATTAGAAATCTAATTCAGTTACCATAGGGTAAATTAATAAGATGGGACACAAAAAGAATCGATTGATGAGCCGTATGAGGTAGGAAACTCTCAAGTACGGTTCTAAGGGAAGGAATTGACCCGCCTATTCCGACCGGGGAGAACAGGCCATTCTACAGGGTGATTCTGAAATTGCGGAGGCTTGGTCCGATCAAGCTGCTGAGTATTGGAAACAAGCTATAGCGCTTACTCCAGGTAATTATATTGAAGCACATAATTGGTTGAAGATCACGAGGCGTTTCGAATTTGAATAAAACAAAACCACCCTCTTTTTTTTTTATTTCTTAAAATTTGGATCCATAAATCAAATAAAATAGATCGTTCCTCTGAGAAGATCCAATCAAGAATTTCATTATATCCCTTCCTTCTAAAATCATTCTATTTTGTA